TGCCGGTCCCCTGGGACTGCTTCAAGCTATAGCAGATGGAACTAAACTAATTTTTAAAGAGGATATCCTCCCATCCCGAGGAGAAATTCCTTTATTTAGCATTGGACCCTCTATAGCAGTCATATCTGTTTTATTAAGTTTTTTAGTTATCCCTTTTGGATATCATTTTGTTTTAGCTGATCTTAGTATTGGTGTTTTTTTATGGATTGCCATTTCAAGTATTGCTCCTATCGGTCTTCTTATGGCAGGATATAGCTCAAATAATAAATATTCTTTTTCAGGCGGTCTACGAGCAGCTGCTCAATCTATTAGTTATGAAATACCATTAACTTTTTGTGTGCTAGCAATATCTCTACGTGTGATTCGTTAAAAAAAAAAAGGAACTTTTCCTCTAAAATCCATTGAATACTTATCTTCCTTTTCTTATTCTGTATTCAGGTTGGTAAGTTAAACTAGATAGCTATATGAGTGAAACAAAACAGCTTATTAATTTGTAGTAAAAATAAAATCTCATTTCCTACGTACAAGAAAAAAGTTGAAGTAAACTTAGTAAACTCTTTACCCCAAGATTGAGATTGTTTGATTAGTCATCATATTTTGAAGCGGGCAAGAATAAAGGATTCGCGATATATAATTCCATTACTAGAATACTAGAATATTTTAAGTTATTACTAGAACTTATAACGATATAAAAGAATCCATAAAAAGTTAGTGAGGGATTAGGAACACTAAAGTACATAAAGGATTTGTAATGAGAAAATCTAAATCATTAGACATTTTTCCTCATAAAAGGAATCATAATAAGAACTTGAAATTGGTGGAAATGATCAAGTAGTACTTTCTTCGTATTCCGATCCAGAGTATATTCCCATTCACTTATTAAGGAAATGGCTATCAAGAACGAATTAACCCTTTATTCCTTTTTTCTTTTTAAATATCCCCTTCCACGGAAAAGAAGAATAGGACAAAAGATATGTAATGCAATACAAAAAAGGATCTTTATTTATTCTTTCTTTTATCGAGATTCATACAGAATTCCTCATGAACTAATACCCAATTCTTTCCATTTATTAATTGCTATAACGAGTATTTTATTCCAATATTAAGTTATTACCGATATTACTGAACAAGGAAAAACTGTCATTTTATTATATAAAGGATGAGATCAATTCGGAAGCGCTTTTTATTATTTTAGCAGACGGAATTGCTTTGGTCTAATTTAGGACTTTCCAATCCATTTTATCTTACCTAATTCTAAGGGGATAAGACTGAAACGAAATAATCCTTTTTTCTGATCATAGAGGAGCCGTATGAAGCTAAGGTTTCATGTACGGTTTTGGAATAGCGGTGAGAACTGTGATGTTTTCATCGACTATGATTATCTAACAGTTCAAGTACGGTTGATATAGTTGAAGCACAGTCAAAATATGGTTTTTTTGGATGGAATCTTTGGCGTCAGCCTATAGGTTTTCTAGTTTTTCTAATTTCTTCGTTGGCAGAATGTGAAAGATTACCCTTTGATTTACCAGAAGCGGAGGAAGAATTAGTAGCGGGTTATCAAACCGAATATTCCGGTATTAAATATGGTTTATTTTATCTTGCTGCTTACCTAAATTTATTAGTTTCCTCCTTATTTGTAACTGTTCTCTACTTGGGCGGGTGGAATTTTTCTATTTCCTATATATCCTTTTTTGGATTTTTCCAAATGAATAAAATGGTTGGAATTTTGGAAATGATAATGGGTATCCTTATTACATTAACTAAAGCTTTTTTATTTATCTTCATTTCTATCACAATAAGATGGACTTTACCCCGGATGAGAATGGATCAGTTATTAAATCTTGGATGGAAATTTCTTTTACCTATTTCTCTCGGCAATCTCTTATTAACAACTTCTTCTCAACTAGTTTCACTATAAATAAGATAATACAATAACAGTAAGAATATCTTCAACACAAAAGTTCTCACAAACAAGAGAAAGAAACATACCTTTTTCATAGATATTTAAAATATGTTCCCTATGATAACTGGGTTCATTAGTTATGGTCAACAAACAATACGCGCCGCAAGATACATTGGTCAAGGTTTCATAATTACCTTATCCCACACAAATCGTTTACCTATAACGATTCACTACCCTTATGAAAAATCAATTACATCAGAGCGTTTCCGGGGGCGAATACACTTTGAATTTGATAAATGTATTGCTTGTGAAGTATGTGTTCGTGTATGCCCGATAGATCTACCCCTTGTGGATTGGAGATTTGAAAAGGATATTAAAAAGAAACAATTGCTTAATTATAGTATTGATTTCGGAGTTTGTATATTTTGTGGTAACTGTGTTGAATATTGTCCGACAAACTGTTTATCAATGACGGAAGAATATGAACTTTCTACTTATGATCGTCATGAATTGAATTACAATCAAATTGCTTTGAGTCGGTTACCAGTCTCCATAATGGGAGATTACACAATTCAAACAATTAGGAATTCGCCTCAAAGTAAAATAGACGAAGAAAAATCTTGGAATTCAAGAACTATTACTGATTACTAGGTACTAGGATTTTTTTGTTAGAAGAATCCAATAGTTTTTTAATAGTTTTTTACTAAAAAGAAAAATTAATAACAAAGAAAAATGAATAACTACTGCTTATTACTAATTATTCATGATTTAAAATGAGAGTAGATTTTCGTGATATGATTTCTAACTATTTATATATATAAATAAAAATTTCCTAATCCCTTTTTGTTTCCTTGAATCTTTTAGTTTTATTCAGTTCATGAAAAATTTTATACTATTAATTTCTTTTTATCTATAATGGATTTACCTGGACCAATACATGAGATTCTTGTGCTATTTGGGGGATTTGTTCTTCTACTAGGGGGTCTAGGAGTAGTATTACTTACCAACCCAATTTATTCTGCATTTTCGCTGGGATTAGTTCTTGTTTGTATATCCTTATTCTATTTTTTATTAAATTCCTACTTTGTAGCTGTCGCACAACTTCTTATTTATGTGGGAGCCATAAATGTCTTGATCATATTTGCTGTAATGTTTGTAAATGGCTCCGAGTGGTCTAAAGATAAGAATTATTGGACTATTGGAGATGGGTTTACTTCACTCGTTTGTATAACTATTCCTTTTTCACTAATGACTACTATCCCAGATACGTCATGGTATGGAATTCTTTGGACTACAAGATCAAACCAAATAGTAGAACAGGGTCTCATAAATAACGTTCAACAAATTGGGATTCATTTAGCAACCGATTTTTATCTTCCGTTTGAACTCATTTCCCTAATTCTTCTAGTTTCTTTAATAGGTGCAATTACTATGGCTCGACAATAAGAAATACCTAGAACTTGGAATGAATCAAAATTCTTAGAATTTCAAATCAAAAAAAAAAATAACTAAAGAATAACAATTTTGATTTAGTAAAACAAATCTACTGTTAACACAACAAATACTTTCTTTTCTCTTTTGTTGCGTAATTGTTCTATTCTAATTAATTGAATCGGTTCAATTCTCTCATATTGAAATGAATCGAGATTGATAAGGAGTTAGTTAATGATGTTTGAGCATGTACTTTTTTTGAGTGTCTATTTATTTTCGATTGGTATCTATGGATTGATCACAAGCCGAAACATGGTTAGAGCTCTAATATGTCTTGAACTTATACTGAATTCAATTAATCTAAATCTGGTAACATTTTCTGATCTATTTGATAGTCGCCAATTAAAAGGAGACATTTTCGCAATTTTTGTTATAGCCCTTGCGGCTGCTGAAGCAGCTATTGGACTATCCATTCTTTCTTCCATCCATCGTAACAGGAAATCTACTCGTATCAATCAATCGAATTTTTTGAATAATTAGACATAGAATCCTCTAAACAAATAAACAAAGACGAATATATAATAATATAATAATATGGAACATTAAGATTAAAAATAATAAAATTGGAGTCTTCTTTTCTTATTTTTATTTGAGAATACCCATTTTTGAAGTAGGTTATTTCAGATTATTCTTTTTTACTTATTTCATTTTGCTTTAATTTTGCATTTTTGCAATCCATTGATATTGCAATATTCAAATAGCAATAATTTATATTGAAAAGATGATAGCCAATTTATTGGCTAATTCGAATTAGTATGTAGAATTCGTATAATTATGAATGTTGAAGCCTTAAATTCAAGTCTCTTGGCTCTTTTCACGCTTTCTCACAAACAGATTAAGAAATATATTGCATTATTTGTTAAAGTTTGGATAAACCATTGCTTCGTCTGGTGTCTACAATACATCTAACTTATAGAGTATTAATTTTATTTTTACCAGATCGAAAATTTTTATGTTGAAAAGGAAAATTTCTAGATCCAATGTCACATTCTGTAAAAATTTATGATACATGTATAGGATGCACTCAATGTGTACGAGCTTGTCCAACAGATGTATTAGAAATGATACCTTGGGATGGATGTAAAGCCAAGCAAATAGCTTCTGCGCCGAGAACCGAAGATTGTGTGGGTTGTAAGAGATGCGAATCCGCCTGCCCAACAGATTTTTTAAGTGTTCGCGTTTATTTAGGGCCTGAAACAACCCGCAGCATGGCTCTATCTTATTGATACGTTACAAAAAACTCCACTTGAATCGTCTGATTCCTCTTTACCGAAGAAGCCTGTGCTCAAAATAGTCGAGCATGGGCTTTTCTGGTCAAAACGTATCTTGTCTTTATTACTTTATCATGAGTTATTTTCCTTGGTTAACAATACTTGTTGTTTTGCCGATATTTGCAGGTTCTTTAATTTTCTTTTTACCTCATAAAGGAAACAAAACCGTTAGGTGGTATACTATTTCTATTTGTTTATTAGAATTCCTTCTAATGACTTATGCATTCTGTTATCATTTCCAATTAGAGGATCCCTTAATGCAATTAAGGGAGGATTCTAAATGGATAGATGTTTTTGATTTCCACTGGAGATTGGGAATCGATGGACTTTCATTAGGATCTATTTTATTGACAGGATTTATTACTACTTTAGCTACTTTAGCGGCTTGGCCAGTTACCCGGAATTCGCGATTATTCTATTTCCTTATGCTAGCAATGTATAGCGGTCAAATAGGATTATTTTCTTCACGAGACCTTTTACTTTTTTTTATCATGTGGGAGTTAGAATTAATTCCTGTTTACTTACTTTTATCCATGTGGGGGGGAAAGAGGCGTCTATATTCAGCTACCAAGTTTATTTTGTATACTGCAGGCGGTTCCATTTTTTTCTTAATCGGAGTTCTGGGTATGGGCTTATATGGTTCCAACGAACCAAGATTAGATATGGAAAGATTGATTAATCAATCATACCCTGCAACATTGGAAATACTACTTTATTTTGGCTTCCTTATTGCTTATGCTGTAAAATTGCCAATTATACCTCTACATACGTGGTTACCAGATACCCATGGGGAAGCACATTACAGTACATGTATGCTTTTAGCGGGAATACTATTAAAGATGGGAGCATACGGATTGATTCGTATCAATATGGAATTGTTACCTCATGCTCATTATCTATTTTCTCCCTGGTTGGTAATAATAGGAGCGGTGCAAATAATCTATGCAGCTTCAACTTCTCTTGGTCAACGAAATTTCAAAAAAAGAATAGCCTACTCCTCCGTATCTCACATGGGTTTCATAATTATAGGAATTGGTTCCATAACCAACATTGGACTAAATGGAGCTATTTTACAAATATTATCCCATGGATTTATCGGTGCTACACTTTTTTTCTTGGCGGGAACGGCTTGTGATAGAATGCGTCTTGTTTATCTCGAAGAACTGGGGGGGATATCTATACCAATGCCCAAAATTTTTACTATGTTTAGTAGCTTTTCAATGGCTTCTCTTGCCTTACCGGGAATGAGCGGTTTTGTTGCAGAATTAGTAGTATTTTTTGGACTAATTACTAGTCCCAAATTTATGTTAATGCCAAAAATGCTAATTACTTTTTTAATGGCAATTGGAATGGTATTAACTCCTATTTATTTATTATCTATGTTACGACAGATGTTCTATGGATATAAGTTATTTCATGTTCCAAACGCAAATTTTGTGGATTCTGGACCACGAGAACTCTTTCTTTTAATCTGTATTTTTTTACCAGTAATAGGAATTGGTATCTATCCAGATTTTGTTCTTTCGCTATCCGTTGACAGGGTAGAGGCCCTTTTATCCAGTTATTATCCTAAATAGGATTTTATTTTTTTAACTAGTCCGCTCTATAGTGGAAAAACAAAAAAATTCCGAAAAAAGTAAAAAAGTATAATTAGATCTATTTCAAATTTTTGTGAACCCCTTTGAAAAGACGTTCAAAGGGGTTCACAAATCAAACAAAAATAGAAAAAAACCTTCATTTTATGAAGGTTTTATGTTATGTAATCATTTAGATGGTAATGTAAATGAACCATAACTATGTAAACCTATTCCTAAAAGATTGATACCAAAATAGCAGATCCAAATTATAAGAAATCCTATCGAAGCTACAAATGCGGAATTCGTACCCTTCCAATTTGGATTTGTTCTACTATGTAAATAAATTGCAAATATGGTCCAGGTAATAAATGCCCAAGTTTCCTTAGGATCCCAATTCCAATAGGATCCCCACGCCTCATTAGCCCATACTGCTCCACAAAGAATACCTATGGTTAAAAGGGTAAACCCGAGACTAATGACACGATAACTCCAAGAATCCAAACGCTCAGTTAATTGATATTTGTAATAATTTGGAAATGAAGTAAGAGAAGTGTTTTTTAAAGCACTTCTTTTTGCATAGAAATATTCAATCTCACTAAATAAAAATTTACTTAAAACATTTTCATTTTTCTTTTTAGGAAAGAAATCGAAATTCTTTCGAAATCTAATGATTAGAAGAGCGGTGGATAATAAGGATCCGCACAGAAGAGTTGCATAGCTTAGTAACATCATACTGACATGCATCATTAACCACTGAGATTGGAGAGCGGGTACTAGTATTGTAGATTGATGCATTTCAGTTAAAAGACCCGACGTGGCAAAACCTTGCGTTAAAATAGTACTTGGCGTAGTTATTGTGCTTAAATCATTTTTAGAGTTCGGTATCTTAGGAATAGTATGAAGAATATACAGAGCCCATGAAAGGAACATCAATGACTCATATAAATTACTTAATGGAAAATGTCCCGAAGACATCCAACGAGAAATTAAGAATCCTGTTATAGAGAAAAAAGTAGCTATCATTCCTTTTTCTGACGAATCACATAATCCCTTAAGTTCACGAACTAATAAGGTTATCAAATGAATCGTAATTACAATTGAAATGGTTGAGAAAGAGATATGAGTTAGTATATGTTCTAAAGTTACAAATAGCATAAGGAGAAGGTCCCATTACAAAATTGGAAATTTCGAATTGAATCCATTTTCTAATCTATTGTATTCTTTTTCGAGAATGCCGCCACTCGGACTCGAACCGAGATGCTTGAGCACTGCTTCCTAAGAGCAGCGTGTCTACCAATTTCACCATAGCGGCTAACTTGAAATAATAGTCAACTTAAAAGAATAATAGTTATTTTTTGGCAAATCGTCGAGATTGGGAGAGTCCATTTGCAAAAATACTCTACTTTTGATAATAGAATCCTCATAAAAAAATAGATAGCAGGATTCTATTATCAAAAGTTCTTTTATAGGAAAAGAATACTGAGGACACAATATACCGAAAACTTTTGTTCTATATAACAGAATAACAGAGGGATTAGTTCTAAGAATATTCTACCCAGGAATTCGACATATAAAAGTAGATTCATTAATTAATCCAAATTATTCATTCATATTAAATATAAATAATTGGAATTTCTTTAGGAAAGTAAGATTATTCCAAAACCTGCTTATTTGTTTGTTGCCCAGAAAAACCTTTTGGTTTTGGATGCTCGTTACCACTAGAAAATGATCTTGATTTTGCTAAGGAATAAGATTGTACTATGGAAAAATAAGTCTTTTTCTTCCAAATATTTTTACGAATACGCTTTTTTGACATCGAAGTACGTTTTTTTGGAACTGCCATTGAAAAAGGGAATTAGTTTTTTCTAGTTGTATGTGAAAGACATCTATTGGCGCAAATCAATCCTTCTTTCTGTTTTTTCTTAGTATTTATACTTAGATACTGAAAGATAACGAAATTCAAAATAATTTTCTACTTGATTTTGTCTAACGTGGATAAGACAAGAGTTTTTTGTGGATAAGACAAGAGTTTTTTAGTGTATTTTTCATATATATTTTAGACTTTGTTTTAATAATATACAATATATACAAAGATATATTATATACAAAGGTTTTCTATTTAAACAATTTATATATCAAAATATATATTTATATATCAAATATATTCTATATATAAATATAAGGTATGGGGAATAAGCCCTCATATCATATGGGAGGATAAAAAGAAGGTAAAATTCAAATAGTTAATTAAGTTGAGAAGGTATTCAAGAATTGAATTCCAGTCAAAATAAAAAAATAATTAGTCTCTTAAACAAGACATTCTATAAATTAGATAATTCTAGTCGTTAGGATTTCCATTTTATATGAAGTTTTATATGAAGTAAGGAATATTCGATAATTTCCTATAAGTATATAATTTATATATAGTTGAAATTGAAATTCAATCAATTAGTTACGAAACAATAGACCTATTAACAGAAGGAAAAAAAAAAAGAATAGGAATAGAAAGTAAAATGATTCAATCTTTTTTTGTATTTTAATAAATATCTTTTTTTATCTAATAACTAAATAACGAAATTCGTTGATTCAATTTTTTAATTTAATCAACTAAACCCATTCTGAATTTTGGAATATTTCAATGAGACTTTTTTTGAAAAATTAAGAATTCCAGTATTTTTTCTTATTCTTATTTTTTGTTTTTTAATTCCTTGAGAAAGAGATAAGAATAGGTTTGGTGAATCGGAAACAAAAAATTTCAATTAAAAATTGCTATTTCTTTTCTTATGGAACATACATATCAATATGCCTGGGTAATCCCTCTTCTACCACTTCCAGTTATTATGTCAATGGGGTTGGGTCTTTTTCTTATTCCGACAGCAACAAAAAATCTTCGTCGCATATGGGCTTTTCCTAGTATTTTACTCTTAAGTATAGCTCTGGTATTCTCAGTTCACCTGTCTATTCAACAAATAAAAGGGAGTTCTATCTATCAATATCTATGGTCTTGGACCATCAATAATGATTTTTCCTTAGAATTTGGATACTTGATCGATCCCCTTACTTCTATTATGTTAATACTAATTACTACTGTAGGAATCTTGGTTCTTATTTATAGTGACGATTATATGTCTCACGATGAGGGATATTTGAGATTTTTTGTTTATATAAGTTTTTTTAATACTTCCATGTTGGGATTGGTTACTAGTTCCAATTTGATACAAATTTATTTTTTTTGGGAACTTGTGGGAATGTGTTCCTATTTATTGATAGGCTTTTGGTTTACACGACCAATTGCAGCGAGTGCTTGTCAAAAAGCTTTTGTAACTAATCGTGTAGGGGATTTTGGTCTGTTATTAGGAATTTTAGGTTTTTTTTGGGTAACAGGTAGTTTAGAGTTTCGGGATTTGTTTAAAATAGCTAATAACTGGATTCCTAATAATGGGATTAATTCATTACTTACTACTTTATGTGCTTTTTTATTATTTCTTGGTGCAGTTGCAAAATCTGCACAATTCCCTCTTCACGTATGGTTACCCGATGCTATGGAAGGACCCACTCCCATTTCGGCTCTTATACACGCAGCAACTATGGTTGCTGCGGGGATTTTTCTTTTAGCTCGACTTCTTCCTCTTTTCATATCCCTACCTTTGATAATGAGTTTCATTTCTTTAGTAGGTACAATAACCCTTTTCTTAGGAGCGACTTTAGCTCTTGCTCAGAGAGATATTAAAAGAAGCTTAGCCTATTCTACAATGTCT